AGGTTATTTTGTTATTTGAAATTTCAATAAAAATTTATAAATTAAGGATTTTACAAATGATTAATTGGCAAGTTATAGGTCAGCTAATAGCAACAGGTGTTATCATGTTATCAGGTCCAGCAGTAATTGTATTACTAGCATTAAAAAAAGGTAATCTGTAATATTTTATTTGCTAAATCATCAATATAAAAAGTTTTAAGGAATATTTATGATAACTGTTTTAGTAGCTTTATTAGTCTTAATTTCATTAGGTTTAGTTGTAGCTGTTCCTGTAGCTTTAGCTACACCCGGTGAATGGGAAAGTTCGAAGGGTAAATTTAACAGGGTTTTTCAAGCTTGGGTTAGTCTTGTTATCGTGATTGCTGCCGCTGATGGTATTTCGTCATCAATTTAATTGATCTAGAAATTATAGTATAGACTATAATTTCTAAATCAATTTAAACTGTTGACATTCTTTGCTAAATTTTGTATAAATATATGTGTTAGTATTCAAATTAATTTTACATTGCGGGCATAGCTCAGTGGTAGAGCGCAACCTTGCCAAGGTTGATGTCGCGCGTTCGAATCGCGTTGCCCGCTGTCTAGTTTTCGAACTAGTTTAAAAAGTTAAAAAGTTTAAGCCCCCATCGTCTAGTGGCCTAGGACAGCTCCCTTTCACGGAGCAGACAGGGATTCGAATTCCCTTGGGGGTATTTTGTTGATTAAATATTTTTGGTTAATTATTACGTGACAATATTTTTAACTACTAATATACTCTAAATTATAGAACATCAAATTATATTTGCTTTTTGAATTTTTACTTTTTTAATTATTATATCTATTTTAAATAAATACGATTTAATTGTTTAGAAGTATAATTTTAAAATTTTATTCATCAAGCTCAGATATAGAATAACTTAACAAATGACTATATTTAATCAAAATAAATTTTTAAATTTTTTAGGGATTGAAGATGTAAATTCTCCCGATTATATTTCTTACTCTACCGATTATGACTTTTTAGGTAAAGCTGAAATTGTTACATCTGATGTTCCTTTTGAAACGATTCGCACGATTTTTAGAGACATATATTTACATTATCAAAATGGATTAGGGATTGCTCAAATCGAAAACCTAGTGCTTTTTATTTTATTTGTTCGCTTTATTCTGCTTGCTATCCGTTACAACGTTAAAACATCATTCTATATTACGTGTATTTGTTTTTGTTCTGCTACTTTGTGGTACTACCAACTTACAGATATTGGAATGTGGTATGGTAAAATGTTAAGATTAAATCCTATAACAACAAAATTTGGATTAGATTTTATGAATTTTTCTACTGTACAAGCACAATTAAATAAAGAGATGCAGGCTGATGGCCCCGTTCGAGCATTTACACGTGCAATTACAGCAGACGACGGTTACCATCGAATTGATCCTATTTCAATGCTTTTTTCACGCCTTCCACTTGGCGTTCGAAATATAACAGATAAAGTCTATTATATACTATTTGAAGATGTCCTTAAAATCTTTTGGAAAGATTTATGGCCACCGTTTCGCGAAGCTTTTCCATTAATTGCTTGGTCAGTTGTAACAAGAAGATTAAGAAGATATTGCCCATATATGATTCGTTGGTATTGGACACTAGGAATAATAAATGATTGGGCTGTATTTTTCTGGCGTGAATTTATAAGACGTGGACAAGAATATCTTTCATATGGAACTCCAGAACCTCTTGAAGAAAGTCTATTAATTGTAATTATTGCCTCTGGAGCAGCTATTCATTTTTCGTATATAATCTTTGGTTTAATACATGCAGCACTTGGACAATATTTTTATATTCCATTTTTAGTGGAAAACGCCGAATTGCATGTTGGACGTCGACCTGTTGATAGTATTTATAGTGGAGGGTTAACTGCATGGCAAGATCCTTATGAAAAAAATTATAATAAACGTCGTATAATTCCGAAATTATGGTATGGATGGTTTGGTCGTGGTTCGTCACCAAATTCAGAACGTTACGGTATGAATAAGCGACAAGATACTTTAAAATTTTATCGGAAACGTAGAGAGAAATTTTGGAAACGATTTCGAAAACAAATTCGTCGCTTCTTTAAACGTTAATGCGATACACAACTTATTAATTAAAGTAAATCAAATTTTTACTTTAACTAATAAGTTGTATATCACATTTATCAAATTAGCTAAATGAAAAAATTAATTTTTATTCCTTAAAGTCTAATTTGAATTTTAATATATTTTTGTATAATCTATTTGTTTCTCAGATGGATTCAATTATTATCAATAAGTTTAATTAATTAACTTATTATTTAATTATAGGATACAGATTGTACTATAGTTATAGAGATGATCCTAAACCTGAATATGCACCGTAAATAAATAAACTAAGCATTGTTATTACCGCTAAACCACCTACTAGACCTACAAGCCATAAAGGAATTCGACCAGTATTTGACATATAAAAAGCTCCTATTTATAAATATTAGTTGAAGAAATAGCTTGAAAATAATACAGCTAAAACAAAAATTAATAGAAGTCCCCAGTAAAGAGAAGTTCGATTTAATTCTACTGCTTGTTTATTTGGATTTGGACCTGTCATAAGATTTACCTCGTATCTATAATTGTTAATTTATCGTTGAATGAATTGCATAGCTGTAATTCCACCTAAAAAGAACACTGTTGGAACAGCTAGTCCGTGAATAGCTAACCAACGGAAAGTAAAAATCGGGTAAGCTACAGGTTGATTAATATTTTTTGCCATTTTTTTATACCTTATTATAAACCTTTAGTTAAATCTTCTAATTCTTGTTTTGCACTGAAACGATCATTTACTAGTGGCACTTGTTGACGATCTTGTGTGAAATATTCATTTGGACGTGGTGTTCCAAAAACATCATACGCTAATCCTGTACTAATAAATAACCATCCTGATACGAAAAGAGAAGGAATTGTAATACTGTGAATAATCCAATAACGTACACTTGTAATAATATCCGAAAACGGACGTTCACCTGTAGATCCACCAGACATAGTTCTATATTCTCCTATAAAAAATGATTGTTGCTCATTCTAATACTTAACCAACAGCGGGCAGGGGGAATCGAACCCCCATCATTAGCTTGGAAGGCTAAGGTTTTACCACTAAACTATGCCCGCATAACCTTATTATAGAATTATGCGAGTATAAAAAGCAATAAAATATTACAAATTTTCTAGATTTAAATTTAAAAATTTAGCTAAATCTGCTGCTTCTTCTTCTAAGTTTGAAATTGTATCAGGTTGTTGAACTGGTGTTAAAGGAATTTGGCGGTTATCTTTTAAACATAAATAAATAATTCGTTTGGGGTTTAATCCTTCTGAAATTTTTATACCAATAGCACGAATATTCGTTAAAGGATACGTAAGAAGAATTTCCCGATTCTTTCCTGGAAATCCTTTTCGAACGATTTTTACAAGATTCTCAACCTTATTATATTCATTATAACCACTTCCGATATCCCATAATAAAGTTATGAAGATATAGAGACTAAGTGATAAACTTAATGTTCCATAAAAAATCATAACTAAACCTTGTGGAATAAAAACTAATTCAGTGGGATTTGCAAATGGTAATAAATTAATTTTAAAGTAACTTGACATACCCGCTAATAAGAAACTTAATCCACCAATACATAAAAAGAATACCCAAAAATAATTGCTAAAACGTCGTGATCCAACAATTTTATCTTGACGAATTTCTGTTTTCATTTTTTGCAGGTTAGTAAAATATTAAATTAATTTAATTGATTTTAAGCCTAAATATAGACCTGATGTAAGTGCAAAACAAAATCCAACCAATAAAAAGTAATCAATAGCAACTGTCATAAAATCTTTTTGTTTTATAAAAATGAAGTTTATAAAAATTTTTCTGTATATTAGTATATATTATATAGTAATCCATATAAAAATTTTGGTTGGTAAAAATTTTCATTAATTTTTTAGATACCTCAAATTAATTAAAAAAATTTTACTATTAATTTCATTAAATTTTAAATTAAATTTATGGCTAATTTTATTAAACCGTATAATGATGATCCATTTGTTGGACATTTAGCAACGCCTATAACTTCATCAGCAGTAACCCGAGCTATTTTAAAAAATTTACCAGCGTATCGATTTGGTTTAACACCTTTATTACGTGGCTTAGAAATTGGTTTAGCACATGGTTATTTTTTAATGGGCCCATTCGTTCAATTAGGACCATTACGTAATTCGGATATTGGATTACTAAGTGGTTTTCTGTCAACAATTGGCTTAATTCTAATTTTAACATTAGGACTAACGATTTATGGAGCAGCAGCTTTTCAACAAACTAAAGTTCAAGATGTTGAAGGTGTGCAAGAACTTCAAACAAAGAAATCTTGGGATCAATTTAAAGGCGGCTTTTTTGTTGGAGCTTGTGGTAGTGCAGGGTTTGCATTTATTTGCCTTTCAAGTATCCCAGCATTTACAATTAATTAAACCTTTATTTAAACATAATAAATCGGTTATAATTTAGCCGATTTACTATATAAAAATTCGAAGTTTATATTTTATATATTATATTATTAATTATGAGTACAAGTCTCGTTAATTTACAAGAAGAATACGCAAAAACAGAAATATCTAAAATTTTAAATTTATTAAATGAAGAACTAGTAGGTTTAGCACCTGTTAAATCACGAATTCGAGAAATCGCTGCATTACTATTAATAGATAAATTACGAAAAAGTTTAGGTATTACTGCTGGTAGTCCTGGTTTACATATGTCATTTACTGGTAGTCCAGGAACAGGTAAAACTACTGTTGGTTTAAAGATGGCAGATATCTTATTTCAATTAGGATATATTACAAAAGGTCATCTATTAACCGTAACGCGGGATGATTTAGTAGGTCAATATATTGGTCATACAGCACCCAAAACGAAAGAAGTTTTGAAGAAAGCAATGGGTGGTGTTCTATTTATTGATGAAGCTTATTACCTATACAAGCCTGATAATGAAAGAGATTACGGCTCAGAAGCCATTGAAATTTTATTACAAGTAATGGAAAATCAACGGGATGAACTCGTAGTAATTTTAGCAGGCTATAAAGAACCGATGGATAAATTCTATGAATCGAATCCAGGTTTATCTTCACGGATTGCGAATCATATCGATTTTCCTGATTATACTGTTGAAGAATTATTACAAATTTCAAAAATGATGTTAGAGGATCAACAATATCAACTAACACCGGATGCAGAAATTGCATTAACATCATATATTCAAAAACGAAAAGAAAAGCCATTATTTGCGAATGCTCGAAGTATAAAAAATGCTTTAGATCGAGCTCGTATGCGTCAGGCCAATCGAATTTTTGATAGCCGCGGTCAAGTTTTAACAAAAAAAGAATTAGTAAATATTGAAGCAAACGATATTTTACAAAGTACCATTTTTGATTAATAATTTTTAGTAAGAAAAAATAAATATGAGTTTACTTATTATTGGAGGAACTGGGACGTTAGGTCGTCAAATTGTTCTTCAAGCTTTAACAAAAGGCTATCCAGTTCGGTGCGTGGTAAGAAATTTTAGAAAGGCTAATTTTTTAAAAGAATGGGGTGCTGAATTAGTTTACGGAGATTTAAGTATACCTGAAACAATTCCACCTTGTTTACAAGGTATTAGTGCTGTTATTGATGCTTCAACGAGTCGAGCATCTGACTTTAATGGTTTAAAAACCGTTGATTGGTATGGTAAATTAGCTTTAATTGATGCAGCAAAAGCTGCAGATATTCAACGATTCGTTTTTTGTTCTACTCAAAATGCAGAACAATTTTCAAATATTCCATTGATGGAAATGAAACAAGAAATTGAAAATAAATTAAAACAATCAGAAATTCCTTATACTATTTTTCGATTAACTGGATTTTATCAAGGTTTAATTGAACAATATGCAATTCCAATTCTCGAAAATTTACCGATTTGGGTTACAAATGAAAATACACGTGTATCATATATGGACACACAAGATATTGCTAAATTTTGTTTAAGATCATTGCAACTTCCTGAAACAATAAATAAAACATTTTTCTTAGGTGGTCCTAAAGCATGGGTTTCATCTGAAATTATTCGTTTATGTGAACAATTAGCAGGTCAATCAGCAAAGGTAAATCGAATTCCTATTTTAATTTTAAAAGTGGTTGCTCAATTCTTTGGTTTCTTTGAATGGGGTCAAAATATAAGTGATCGTTTAGCTTTTGCAGAAATTTTAAATATTGAAAATAATTTTTCAAAATCAACATTTGATTTATATAAAACATTTAAAATCGATCCGTCGGAAATTGTTCAATTAGATGATTACTTTTTAGAATACTTTATTCGTTTATTAAAACGATTACGAGATATTAATTTTGAAGATGTACAAAAACAAAAGAATTTAATAATTTAATATGAACTATTCTAATTTTATTGTTAAAATTATTGAAGTTCCAAAACAAAGTTTTTTTAAAGATAATACATCTGTAGTTGAAATTCTAGTTAAGTTTCCTCAAATTCAAGAAAATAAGTTAGCATCAACGTTTCGAGTATCAATTTGGGGAGATTTAGCTTATGACATTATAAAATATTATAATGTGAATGATTATATTATAGTTGAAGGCTATATTTCTCTTAAAAGTTTAATCTCAGATTATTTAACGTCAGATAAACAAGTAGAAATTTCAGTTTTTAAAATTTATCCATTTATTGTAAATGATCTTCACTTAACAAAAATTGATAAATAACATTTTGTTTAATTAAATAATTCATAATTTCTATATTTTAGTATAATTAATATTGTTAAAAACAGTCCCTAGGAAAAATTGAATGTTAACTCTAAAAATTTTAGTTTATACAGCAGTTATCTTTTTTGTTTCTTTATTTATTTTTGGTTTCCTTTCAAGTGATCCGTCACGAAATCCAAATCGTAAAGATCTTGAGTAAAATAAAAATACACTAATCTTTAGTGAGGTTAGTGTATTTTTATTTTTATATTAGATTTATTTTCCTAATTTTTACTTTCTAATATAACTGAACTTTTTTCAGAAAAATTTTTTTTTATTAAAAACTAAATTAATATATATATTAGGAATTTTCTTTTTATGACATTTTTTACTAATCTAGAAATTTTTGATTTTTTTTATCTTTAATGAAACGTTTCAATTTAATAACTTTACTTTTTGCTTTCCTAGTTGCATTTACACCTAATCAAGCGTTTGCTGAAATTGGCGGATTAACAAAATGTAGTGAATCACCAGCTTTTAATAAACGATTAAAAGCGAGTGTAAAAAAATTAGAACAACGAATGAGTAAATACGAAGTAGATTCGCCACCCGCATTGGCATTACAACAACAAATTGAACGAACACAAGCTCGATTTGATAAATATGCGCGTTCAGAATTATTGTGTGGAACAGATGGTTTACCACATTTAATTGCAGATGGGCGTTGGAGTCATGCTGCTGAATTTATTCTTCCAGGATTTGGGTTTATTTATATTTCTGGTTGGATTGGTTGGGTAGGACGTAAATATTTACGTGCAGTTAGTACAACAAAAAATCCAGCAGAGAGTGAGATTATTATAAATGTTCCATTGGCATTAAAAATAATGACAACAGGATATATTTGGCCAATTTCTGCATGGCAAGAATTAATTAGTAATGATTTAATTGCACCAAAGGACGAAGTAACAGTTTCACCACGTTAAATTTATCTAATTTTTAATATTATATTAATTTTTATTCTATGAACGATTTTAAAAAATATTTATCAACTGCACCTGTTCTTTTAACATTATGGATGACGTTTACCGCAGGATTTATTATTGAAATAAACCGCTTTTTCCCTGATATGTTAGGTTTGTACTTTTAATATCCATTTTTAAGGATAAGATTTAAATTATCTTATCCTTAATTTTAAATTAAAATGATTAAGCAAATTTACCAGATGTAGATGCAATAACAAAAGCTGCATATGTTAATATATAGCCGACAGAGAAATGAGCTAAACCTACTAAACGAGCTTGTACGATTGATAATGCTACTGGCTTATCTCGCCAACGAATTAAGTTTGCAAGTGGCGTACGTTCATGAGCCCAAACTAATGTTTCAATTAATTCTTGCCAATATCCACGCCAAGAAATTAGGAACATGAAACCTGTTGCCCAAATTAAATGTCCAAATAAGAACATCCAAGCCCAAACAGATAAATTATTCATACCAAATGGATTGTATCCATTAATTAATGGTGATGAATTTAACCATAAATAATCACGTAACCAACCCATGATATAATTTGATGACTCATCAAATTGACCTGGATTACCGCCCCAAATTGTCATATGTTTCCAATGCCAATAGAATGTTACCCAACCAATTGTATTAAGCATCCAGAACATTGCTAAGTAAAAAGCATCCCAAGCAGAAATATCACAAGTACCACCACGACCCGGGCCATCACATGGGAAACTATAGCCAAAATCTTTTTTATCTGGCATTAATTTTGAACCACGCGCATCTAATGCACCTTTTACAAGAATTAATGCAGTTACATGTAAACCTAAAGCAATAGCATGATGAACTAAAAAGTCACCTGGACCAATTTTTAAAAATAAATCAGTTTTACTATTATTAATTGCTTCTAACCAGCCTGGTAACCAAACTTGATTTCCAGCAATTGTTGCTGGGCTTGTTGATGATGCTAATAAAACATTAAAGTTATATACCGCTTTACCAGAAGCAGCCTGAATATATTCAGCAAATAATGGTTCAAATAAAATTTGTTTTTCGGGTTGTCCAAAAGCAACAACTGTATCATTATGGATATATAATCCTAATGTATGAAAACCTAAGAATAATGAAGCCCAACTTAAGTGTGAAATAATTGCCTCTTTATGTTCTAACATTCGTGCTAAAACATTATTCTTATTTAATTCTGGATCATAATCACGAACAAAGAATATTGCCCCATGCGCAAATGCCCCAACCATTAAGAAACCGGCAATGTATTGGTGATGTGTATATAAAGCAGCTTCAGTTGTAAAATCTCTTGATAAATATGCATATGGTGTTAACGCATACATATGTTGCGCAGTTAAAGATGTAGCAACACCTAATGAAGCTAAAGCTAAACCTAGCTGCATATGTAAAGAGTTTGTAATTGTTTCAAATAACCCTGTATGACCAGCGCCTAAACGACCTCCAGGAGGACGATGTGCGTCTAAAATTTCTTTCATGTTATGGCCAATACCAAAATTTGTACGATACATATGGCCAGCTACAATAAACACAACTGCAATTGCTAATTGATGATGTGCAATATCACTTAACCATAATGATTGTGTTTTTGGATGGAAGCCACCTAAAAATGTTAAAATTGCTGTGCCCGCTCCTTCACTTGTTCCATAAACATGATTTGGAGAATCAGGATTTTCTGCATAAACAGTCCAATTTCCAGTAAAGAATGGTGTTAAACCTGCTGGATGTGGCGGTGTTGTTAAGAAGTTGTCCCAACCGATATGTACACCACGTGAGGCAGGAATAGCTACGTGAACAAGATGACCTGTCCAAGCTAATGAACTAACACCAAATAAACCTGATAAATGATGGTTTAAACGTGACTCATTATTTTTAAACCAAGATAAACTTGGACGGAATTTTGGTTGTAAATGTAACCAACCAGCAAATAATAAAGCGCATGAAAGTAATAATAAACCAATAGAACCTCTGTAAAGTTCTTGGTTTGTTCTAAATCCAATTGTATACCACCATTGATAAACTCCAGAAAATGCGATATTTACAGGATAGGTATTCCCTTTACTAAAAGCTTTTAATGCTGATTCACCAAAGTGTGGATCCCAAATTGAGTGAGCAATAGGTCTTACTTTTAATGGATTAGTAATCCATTTTTCAAAGTTTCCTTGCCATGCAACATGAAATAAATTTCCTGAAGTCCAAAGGAAAATAATAGCTAGATGACCAAAGTGCGATGCGAAAATTTTCTGATATAAATTTTCTTCGGTCATTCCATCATGTGCTTCTAAATCATGAGCTGTAGCTATACCATACCAGATTCTTCGCGTTGCTGGATCTTGCGCAAGGGCTTGGCTAAACTTTGGAAATTTAGTTGCCATAATCGTCAGATGCCTTTTATATAAGTTATAGTTGTAATTAAATTAAAAATTTTAAAAATAGTTATTTATTTATTAGGGTGGTGATTAAAGATTAGGAATTCCTAAAAATTTTATTTCTCCACTTAAATAACTCTTTTATGTAATTGAAATTGAACGAGCTAAGAAGAATGCCCATGTTGTACCAATACCACCAAGTAAATAATGAGCTAAACCAACAGCACGACCTTGTGTAATACTTAGTGCACGAGGCTGAATTGCTGGAGCAAAGTTTAATTTATTATGTGCCCATACAACTGATTCAATTAATTCTTGCCAATAGCCACGACCACTAAATAAGAACATTAAACTAAATGCCCAAATGAAATGTGCACCTAAGAAAATTAACCCATATGCTGATGAAGCTGAACCATAAGACTGAATTACTTGTGAAGCTTGTGACCATAAGAAATCACGTAACCAACCATTAATAGTAATTGAACTTTGAGCAAAGTTTCCTCCAGTAATATGTGAAATACTACCATCTGGTGTAATTGTTCCCCAAACATCGGATTGCATTTTCCAACTAAAGTGGAAGATTACAACTGAAATTGCATTGTACATCCAGAATAAACCTAAAAATACGTGATCCCAACTTGAACTTTGACAAGTACCACCACGGCCTGGGCCGTCACAAGGGAAACGGAAACCTAAATTAGCTTTATCCGGAATTAATTTAGAACTACGTGCATATAATACACCCTTTAGAAGAATCAATACTGTTACGTGAATTGTAAAAGCATGGATATGGTGTACCATGAAATCTGCTGTACCTAATTTAATAGGCATCATTGCAATTTTACCACCAACTGATACAACATCTCCACCAAAGGCATAACTTGTTGTAGCTAATGCGTTAGGTGCCGTTGTACCCGGTGCTAATAAATGGATATTTTGAATCCATTGTGCAAAGATTGGTTGTAATTGAATTGCTTTATCTGAGAACATATCTTGAGGGCGACCTAATGCACGCATTGTATCATTATGAATATAGAATCCAAATGCATGAGAACCTAAGAAAATACATACCCAATTTAAATGAGAAATAATTGCATCACGATGACGTAATACACGATCTAATAAATTATTATAGTTATTTGCTGGGGTATAATCTCGAACCATAAAAATTGCTCCATGTGCTGCACCACCAACAACACAGAATCCACCAATCCACATATGATGTGTAAATAATGATAATTGTGTTGCATAGTCTGTTGCAATATATGGATATGGAGGCATAGCATACATATGATGTGCTACAATAATACTTAATGAACCTACCATTGCTAAATTAATTGCTAATTGAGCGTGCCAAGATGTTGTTAAAATTTCATATAAACCTTTATGGCCTTCACCAGTAAAGGGTCCTTTATGTGCTTCTAAAATTTCTTTCATACTATGGCCAATACCCCAATTTGTACGATACATATGACCAGCAATAATAAATAATACAGATAAAGCTAAATGATGATGCGCAATATCACTTAACCATAACCCACCTGTTACTGGGTTTAGGCCACCTTTAAATGTTAAGAAATCTGAATATTCTCCCCATTGGCCGCTAAAGAATGGCGCTAATCCTTTACTAAAACTTGGGTATAACTGTGCCATTAACTCGCGATTAATTAAAAATTCATGAGGTAATGGAATTTCTTGTGGTGCAACTCCTGCATCTAATAATTTATTAATTGGTAATGCAATGTGAATTTGATGACCTGACCAAGATAAACATCCTAATCCAAGTAAACCAGCTAAATGGTGATTCATCATTGATTCTGCATTTTGGAACCACTCTAATTTTGGAGCAGCTTTATGATAATGGAACCAACCAGCAAACAGCATTAATGCTGACATTATAAGACCACCAATTGCAATCCAATATAATTCAACTTCACTTGTAATACCTTCTGCTCGCCACATTTGGAACCAACCTGAAGTTGTTTGGACACCTTGGAAATTTCCTCCAACATCGCCATTTAAAATTTCTTGACCAACAATTGGCCATACTACTTGTGAACTTTGTTTAATACCAATTGGATCGGTTAACCAAGCTGAATAATTTGAGAAATATGCACCATGGAAATGCATACCACTTATCCATAAGAATATTGCTGCTAATTGACCAAAATGTGCACTAAAAATTTTACGAGAAACTTCTTCTAACGAGCTTGTTTGACTATCAAAATCATGAGCATCCGCGTGTAAGTTCCAAATCCAAGTTGTTGTTTTTGGACCTTTAGCTAAAGTTCTTGAAAAATGTCCTGGTTGCGCCCATTTAGCGAAACTAGTTTCGACAGCGTCTTTTTCTACAAAGATTTTTACATTTTTTGCACGACGCTCTGTTGAGCTTATTGCCATTGACTTTCTCCTTTTGGGAGACGAAAATTTATGAAACTCTCATAAAAAACTAAAAAATAATAGTTTTAATCCCTATATTTTCTATATGAGTTTTCAAAATATTATTATAATGTATAACCTATAAAAATTTGAAAAAATTTAATATTTTTTATTTAACTTTGTAAATTAAAATTTATTATTTAAAAAAGTTAACTCTTATTACCATGTGTTGGGCTAAAACACATGGTAAATAAGGGTTATCCGACTGCTAAAGATAACCCATGTGACCCACTTTAACAAAAAACTGACCCAAAAGTCAATAATTTGATCCAAAACTATTGAATTTGACCCAAAAAATAGACGTGTTCTTTTCTATAATTTTCTACAATTTTTTTAGTTTTCGTCCAGTTTATCTATCTCTTCTAGGATCGAATCTATTAACTTTTTGTCAAAATATTCGTTACTCGGGTCACTATTATTGTACTTTTTAATTATAAAAGTATTTTTTAAAAAATTTACTACTTTTTTATTTGTTCCAAGAGAAAAACCCCATCTCGGTATTTTTATTTTTTTTATTATTGCTCTTGAACTTTTTTATAAAAGAGTATTATAAGAATTAACTAAAAGTTATCTTGGATAATTTTCGAATGTTATTACATCGGGATAGTAGGATTTGAACCTACGACACCCTGCTCCCAAAGCAGGTACTCTACCAAACTGAGCTATATCCCGAAGTTAAATACTAATAGATAATTTGTATTGTCACGATTGCAGTGTATACTATTTGATTTAATTTGGCAAGTTTTATTAAAATCATTTTGAAATTCTAGAATTTTTTTTCATTGGATCGCGCGTAATTATTTTTTTCTCGATATAATTTATTGCATCTTGAATAGTGACAAGTGTTAGTGCTTCTTCCGTGTTAATTTCAATATTGAATGCAGTTTCAAATTCATCAATTAATTCAAAAAATTCCCGTGAATCTGTTCCTAACTCACGCTCAAACTCTGTTTCTGGTTGAATTTGATCAAAGCTAAATCTAAATCGTTTATTTAAAATTGTGCGAATCTGTTCAAAAACAAGAGTCATTTTTAATTAAAATATTTAATTTTATTTAGAAAATTCAATTGTAGCATTAATTAGAAACTATAAAGCCTTAAGCCTTAATCTATAGTTTCTAATTTCCCGATTTCTAAGCTGAAACGTGTTTATCAATGTAATCCATTGCATTTTGAACTGAAACAATCGTACCAGCCGCTTCATCATCAATTTCAATTTCAAATTCTTCTTCTAATGCCATAACTAATTCAACAACGTCTAACGAATCCGCTCCTAAATCTTCAATAAAAGTTGATTTCATTTTAATCTTGTTAGAATCAACACCTAATTGATCTGAGATAATAGATTTTAATTTTTCGAAGTTATCGCTCATAATTAATACAATATAGCTTTATAAATAAATATCGTGTCACACAACTTATTATATCACAAAACTATCGTCAAGACATAAGAAATTGGATTAATTTAATAACTTGATAGACGCTATTTTGATTTACGGTATAAATAGAAATATTTCTTTGTTTTGCTAATTTTTTTAATTTATAGTTTTGTCTAAGGTGTTTTTTTAGACCAATCACTATATTTGCTTTTTTAATTTCTTTTGTTAATAGTACCTTAAATCCAATTTTAAGGATAACTTCTTTCATTAAATTGTTTGAGAGCGAATAAGGATAAATTACTAATTTTCTTGGTTTTAAATTAGTTGTTAGAAGTTTATTTGATTGGCTTTGTCTAACCCAACTAATAGGTACTGGCGTAATTTCATTTGTTAAATTATTAGAATTTTTAAATAACGAATATCTTTGGAATTTTTTATATTTTATATTTGTTTTTTCACTTCTAGACAAATGACGAATTTGTGTTATTGTAAAAGTTTCGTGTAATAAAAGATCGATTGACGTTTTTATATCTTCATGAATTGTCCAAGAATTTTGTTCATTAATCTCAATTGCTATTTGAAATGCAGGGTATGATTTACGCTCCAAAATACTTTTTTGTGTACCTCGTCGTTTAGCCTCATCATCACTTAGCGTTACATATTGAATACCTCCAATTAAATCGGTTAAAGGTGGATTTTTAATTAAATTTTCTAAGCAATTTCCATGCGTTGTTCCAACAAGTTGAACTCCTTTTTCAGCAATAGTTCGGGCAGCAAGAGCTTCAAGTTCTGTGCCAATTTCATCAATAACAATGACTTGAGGCATATGGTTCTCAACCGCTTCAATCATAATTTGATGTTGAAGTTCTGTTTTTGCAACTTGCATTCTACGTGCACGCCCAATTCCAAAATGAGGAATATCGCTGTCGCCTGCAATTTCATTGGATGTATCTACAATAATTACTCGTTTTCCCATTTCATCCGATAAAACTCTTGCAATTTCACGAATAATAGTTGTTTTACCAACGCCAGGTTTTCCTAAAATTAAAATAGATTGTTCGGATTCTAGTAAATCACGAACTATACAAATGGTTCCAAAAACTGCTCGTCCAACTCGACAAGTTAATCCATTTATTAAAAATTGTCGATTTCGAATACAACTTATGCGATGAAGCGTTCGTTCAATTCCAGCACGATTCTCATTGCTAAATTTACTGATTCGTCTTGTTGTATATTCTATGTCCTGCCATGAGATAATTTTTTGAGAAACATATTCAGGTCCTGTAGTAAAACGCGCTTCTGCTCGTCGCCCTAAATCCATTACAACTTCAATAAGTTTTTCTTTATTTAAATGACTATTTAAATGGTGTTGAATGAAAAAAGGTAAATTGTCGAGTAGTCTATCTAAATCATCATCAACAGACATACTAATTCTACTTTACGTTATTGAGTTATAGAATAATTAAAATATTGTATGATAAATTATTAATAAAAGAGTTTATTTTAAAATATGAGAGTTTACTTTGTCTCAATAAAAAATACATTTTCCAATGAGTAGAAATAAAAATTATTTCTACTCATTGGAAAATGTATTTTTTATTGAGAAATAAGAACTAATTCTTTAAAAGTTTGGGTATCTAATACAGCAATTTGGGCTAACATTTTCCTATTCAATTCAATATTTGATTTTTTAAAATTATGAATTAAACAGCTATATGATAAACCATTTAATCGAGAAGCGGCATTTATTCGAGTAATCCAAATTTTTCGAAATGTACGTTTTTTTTGCTTTCGTCCTACATACGAATATCGTAAAGCTTTCATAACTTGTTGATTTGCTACTCGAAAAAGGCGCGAATGAGCTCCGCGATAACCCTTTGCGAATTGTAAAATCTTTTTGCGCCGTTTTCGGGCTACATTTCCTCGTTTAACTCTGACCATTTTTATTTTTAATAAGGTAACATTAATTTAATAGGTTTACTATCACTAGCATTAACACAAATTGTTTGAGACAATTTTCGTTTTTGGGTATTTGATTTCTTCATTAAAAGATGGCCCTTATAAGCATGACGACGTAAAAAATTGTCAGCACCCGTTCGCTTATAACGTTTTGATGCTGCTTTTCGAGTTTTTAATTTAGGCATAAAACTTTAACTTTTTTTAGGAGAGTATAAATCTTTAAAATAAATTTTGGACTTTAAAGGGTGAGAATACAAGATTGGATCACCGTGTCTCCAATCAACAGGACATGCTTGACCTGGATTTTTTTTTACATATTGAATTGATTCTAAAATACGAAGTAGCTCGTTTATATTTCTACCACATAATAAATTGTTAACAGTATAGTATTGAAGAATACCTTCCTTGTCAATAATGAATAAACCTGGAAAAGCAAGTCCATCATCTGTTAGTAGTTTATAATCATTAGTAATTGACTGAGTTAAATCCGAAACCAAAGGATAAGCTAAATTAGCTAATCCTCCTTCTTCCCTGTCCGATAATAAATATCGCAAATGAGAGAAAGGACTATCGACAGAGATAGCTAAAATTTGTGTTGACAATCTTTTAAAGTCTCCAACTCTATCACTTAGTGCAATTAATTCAGTTGGTGAGACAGCGGTAAAATTAGCTGGATAAAAGAGAAGAATAACATATTTCTTACCTCGATAATCAGATAATCGAATCTTCCCCAATCGTTTTTTATAAACACCAATTGTTAAAAAATTGGGAGCTATTTTTCCTATTTGTGGAAAATTTATCATACTATTAAAACAAGTTAAAATTTTTAACTAAAAAATTGTACCATAGAAAAAAAAGCAAAGCAATTTTAATAAAAATTACTTTGCTATTGTAGATTTAAATATTTTTATTTAAGTTATGATTCTTCGACTTCGACTAATTCATCAATTGCAAAATTATTTGTGTTAGTTCCACTATAATTTACATTTTCAAATCGAACAACGACAGGATATCGAATTCCACTTTGATCAACTGTTGCAACTGTCCCTGTTTGATTATACCAATATGATTCTTTTCTAAGAATTCTAACCGTTTTACCACGACTAACCATAAATTTTCACTTATTTTTTATTATTAAGCTATTTAATAGCCTATTTTAAATGTAAGTCTAATTTAGGTTAAATTTATTAATTTTAGAAAAATTAATAAATTTAACCTAAATTAGACTTTAGATCTTGAAATCAAATTTGTAGGTTCAATCAATTAGTGAAATGTCATATTTAAACTAAGAAATTTTTTAGAAATTTAAAACTCTACCCTTAAACTTAATAACTAGAATCGATTAGAAAAACTAAAAAAATTCTTTTAACAACTCAAAACTAGACTATATGCAACTTTATTTAGTTATCTTAAATTTTAAAGTTTCAACAATTCTATTAAAAAGAAAATTTGAAAAATACTCTAAACAAATTTTTTGATACGACTTATAGAAATCTCTTGACTAAAACTCTCACGATTCACTATATCTTATATTAGAAGTTAAGGTGTCTCAAAGATTAAGTA